TAGGTATTGGAGCAACATTACCTATTGATAAATCCCTAACTTTAGGTCTTTTTCAAATTGATTCAACTGTTAAATACCATGATGTAGGTATCTAGGGAAGATTTACTTTGAAGTGATTATTACCTAGAGACATTAATTTAATTTTATTATGATCCATTCCGGGAAAATACGGATCGTGCCAAAGATTAAAAACTAATTTAATTCTTTTTTTCTTTCTAATTTTTTTCTATTATAAAAAGAAGATGAAATAATTACAATGGATTTAAAATTCAAACTTATTCTTAGATAAATCAATTGCGAAATACTTCTGTAGAGTGTCCAATATCTGTTTTACATCTTCTATTCGAAAAAATTCAATTCTCATAAGATCCTCTTGACTGTTATTCAAAAGGTCCGATAATGTATGTATATTGGACCCTTTGAGACAGTTATAGGTCCTGGAAGGCAATTCTGATTGGTCAATAAAAATACATTTCAATGGAATTCCTTTTTTGTTTTTCTTTAGATTAGTTAATCTATCTTGAAAGGTAAAAAGGGGTAGAGGAAACCCCTTTTTATTTTCTTCGAAATTAATGTCCTCTTCCTCCGCATGTAGAAAAGGAATAAATAAATCAATCAAATTACGAGAAGCTTCATAAAGTGCTTCCTTAGGAGTTAAACTTCCATTCGTCCATATTTCTAGAAAAAGTATCTCTTGTTTTTCATTCCCATTCCCATAAGAATGAATACTATGATTCGCATTTCGAACAGGCATGGATACAGCATCTATAGGATAACTTCCATCTTGAGAGTTATTTGCGGATTTCATACGATATCCGCGATCTCTCTTGATTTTTAATTCAATAAACAAATCAATTGGTTCCGTCAGGTTAGCTATATGTTGTGTCGTGTCAACTATTTCCACGTAAGGTGGTGAGATGATATCTTGAGCGGTTACGTATCTAGGCCCCCTGACGCAGATGGATGCGTCTATAACTCCATACAAATTACTTCTCAATATAATTTCTTTCAAATTTAGTAAAATTTCATGTACTGATTCTTCAATACCTACTATCGTAGAATATTCATGTGCTACTTTCTCAGATTTTGCACGTGTGATACATGTTCCTTCTATTTCTCCAAGTAAAGCCCTTCGCATGGCAATACCTATGGTATCGGCTTGACCTTTCATAAGCGGGGACAGAATGAAACGACCATAATAAAGACGCTTACTGTCTACTCTTGATTCAACACATTTCCACCGTAGTGTTCGAGTGGATCCTACTACTTCCTCTCGAACCATACTATAATAAGTATTATTATAATATTTGATCAGATCATTGAATCATTTATTTCTCTTGAAATCTGTTTAATTCTTATTTCTACACACGTCTTTTTTTAGGAGGTCGACACCCATTATGTGGCATAGGTGTTACATCACGTACTAAACTTAATAGTATACCACTTCTACGAATGGCTCGTAATGCTGCATCTCTTCCGAGACCAGGGCCCTTTATCATAACTTCTGCCCGTTGCAGACCCTGATCCACTACTGTACGAATAGCATTTACCGCTGCGGCTTGAGCAGCATAGGGTGTACCTCTTCTTGTGCCTTTGAATCCAGAAGTACCCGCGGAGGCCCAAGAAACCACCCGACCTCGTACATCTGTAACAGTTACAATGGTATTGTTGAAACTCGCTTGAACATGAATAACTCCTTTTGGTATTCTACGTCCATTCTTACGTGAACCAATACGTCCATTCCTACGTGAACCAATTCTTGGTATAGCTTTTGTCATATTTTATCGTCTCATAAATATGAGTCAGAAATATACAGAAAGAAAAGATACGGAGATATCCATTTCATGTTAAAACAGATCTTTTATTCTTACATGGGTCCTCCCCTTTAGAAAAGAAAGTTTTTTTTTAGAAAGATTACCCTTGTCTCTGTTTATGTCTCGGATTGGAACAAATCACTATAATTCGTCCGCGCCTACGGATCAGTCGACATTTTTCACAAATTTTACGAACAGAAGTCCTTATTTTCATATTTCTTATTCACCTTAATTCTGAATCTACTCTTTTGAAGAAAATAAGTTTCTTGAATATTTTTTTTTTTAACTTCGAATTGTGTCCCCATGAAAGGAATGTTTAAAAAATCACCTAATCGTTCGAATCTTTGTTGCGAAGTCTATAAATTATACGTCCTCTGGTTGAATCATAACGACTTACTTCAATTTTTACTCTATCTCCTGGTAGTATCCGTATAAAACTGCGCCGGATCCTCCCTGAAGCATAACCTAGAATTAGATCTTCATTATCTAAACGGACCCGGAACATACCGTTGGGAAGTGATTCAGTAATTAAACCTTCATGAATCAATTTTTGTTCTTTCATTCCAGGTAACCCCCTTGAAGTATCAACTAATGAAGGAAGAGGTATATAACTCACTTTTCCTCTCTATTTCACAAATGGAAAGTTAGAGATAAAATTAGGATACCAGAGGAGGAGGATCACCATATATAACACAAAATTTCTCCTCCAATTCTTTCTAGTCGAGCTTCTCGATCTGTCATTATACCTTGAGAAGTAGAAAGAATTACAATTCCCATTCCACCTAAAATCTTAGGAATTCGTTGATAGTTGGAATAAATTCGTAAACCGGGTCGGCTGATACACTTTAAAACGGTTCTATATATTCCTTTCCTAGTCTTTCTATGTGGCAGGGTTGAAACCAAGAAATATTTGTTATTTTCCTGATGTTTCCGAACATTTTCAATAAAACCTTCTCGTAGAAGTATTTTAACAATGTTTTCGGTGGTATTAGTAGATTTTAATCGAACCGTTCCTTTTTTATTCATGTCAGCATTTCTTATAGAAGTTATTATATCGGCAATAGTGTCCCTACCCATAACGAACTATAATTTTTTGTGCCTCCTAATTTTGATATAATCAACATGTTTCCTTTTTTCTTTTTTTGAATTATGAAATTTTAAAAAGTATATGCGTGAGACACAATCTATTAATTTGATCTATTTCAGATAGCCTACTATATCATAGTGTCATCTACTAGTATTTATAATACCTCGGGAGCTAATGAAACTATTTTAGTAAAACTCAACTGTCTCAATTCCCGAGCGATCGCACCAAAAACTCGAGTTCCTTTTGGATTTCCTTCTTGATCAATGACGACCGCTGCATTGTCATCATATCGTATTATCATACCGTTGTCACGTTTGAGTTCTTTACATGTACGTACAATTACAGCTCTAATGACTTCTGATCTTTCTAGAGGCATATTTGGCACTGCTTCTTTGATTACAGCAACAATAACGTCACCAATATGAGCATATCGGTGATTACCAGCTCCTATGATTCGAATACACATCAATTCTCGAGCTCCGCTGTTATCCGCTACATTCAAAAGGGTCTGAGGTTGAATCATATATTTTTTATTTGAATCTGTTATTTCAATGCAAAGGATGAAGGAAAAAAAGAAATATTGTCCGTCCAGAATAAACCTGCGGTTGTTTTTTCATCCTCAATATCCCTTTTGTTTAGTTCTACATCCCTATCGTGAAATAACAAATTGAGTTCGTATAGGCATTTTGCACGCAGCTATTGAAATAGCTGCTCTGGCTATAGTTTCTGATACTCCGCCCATTTCATAAAGTATTCGACCCGGTTTAACAACAGATACCCAATATTCGGGGGATCCCTTTCCCGAACCCATACGTGTTTCCGTAGGTCTTACTGTAACAGGTTTGTCGGGAAATATACGTACCCATATTTTTCCACCACGACGCGCATATCGTGTCATTGCTCTCCGCCCCGCTTCTATCTGTCGAGCTGTGATCCAAGCGGGTTCAAGCGCCTGAAGAGCGTATCCGCCGAAACAAATATGATTGCCTCGATAAGATATTCCCTTCATTCTTCCTCTATGTTGTTTACGAAATCTGGTTCTTTTGGGGTTATAGTTGATGGTTCTTTCTTAATTCCATCTCTATTGCAGAACCGGACATGAGAGTTTCTTCTCATCCAGCTCCTCGCGAATGAAACGATTCAATAATATTACAGATACACATGTATAAGATACACATGTATAATTATTATAAATATAATAATTATAATAATATAAGTAATTATAAGTAATGAATGGCATTTTTTGATATTTAATTTGTTACATATTTAATTTGTTACAAAGGAAGATGTATATATAAAATATACAGCTAGACGTGTATATTATTAGATATAGAAAATATAAAAAATGCTTCTTTTTTTAGAATATAACGTAGAATATAATGAATCCTTATTTTTACCTCTATCGAATCGCGCCAAAAATTGTAATCCAATAAATAAAGGTTTCGCGGGCGAATATTGACTCTTTCATTCGTAGGGTCAGTCAATTCATGACACCTCTCAGAATAAATCAATTTTTTCTTGGTTCGTTCCGCCATCCCACCCAATGAATTATTAGGATTCGTTTTCAATAGAATCCTATGCAGTCACAGGTTTCGTCGTTCCCATAGCTTCTCCATTAATGGTTAGGCATGAACTCTGCAATGGAGCTTCCGGCAAAATTCGTTCCCGAGTCAATCTCCTCAGTTTTTATTAACCCGAGGCTCTTTATTTTTTATTATTTATTATTTTTTTTTTTTTCTTTTTTTTTTTATATTATTTTATTTATTTATATTTCATTTATTATTTTATTTATTTATATTTCATTTATATATTTATATATATATTTATATCAGTATTGATTATATCAGTATTAATGCTTTATCACACTGCCTTTTATGAGTTGATTCATAGACCATACATATTGGAATCATATATCATTGATATTTTTGTTCTCTCTTTCTATCATCTTTCCATTTATCCACATCCCTTTATTTTTGCTTCACAGCCCATAATCAGATTTCTTTTTTATGGAAAAAATTTCAGTTGCTACAACTATATGATCCATCCACCCATATAGTGACTGACTGTTTCTTGGGATCTTGACAATACGAAGCAATAAG